GAAAAAATAACTCGTTTGATCGAGTATGCTACCAATCAATGTTTACCTCTTATTTTAGTGTGTTCTTCCGGAGGAGCACGAATGCAAGAAGGAAGTTTAAGTTTGATGCAAATGGCTAAAATTTCTTCGGTTTTATGTGATTATCAATCAAGTAAAAAGTTATTCTATATATCAATTCTTACATCTCCTACTACCGGTGGGGTGACAGCTAGTTTTGGTATGTTGGGGGATATCATTATTGCCGAACCCTATGCCTATATTGCATTTGCGGGTAAAAGAGTAATTGAACAAACATTGAAAAAAGCCGTGCCTGAAGGCTCACAAGCGGCTGAATCTTTATTACGTAAGGGCTTATTGGATGCAATTGTACCACGTAATCTTTTAAAAGGTGTTCTGAGCGAGTTATTTCAGCTCCATGCTTTTTTTCCTTTGAACAAAAATTCAATCAAATAGAACGGTTAGTTTATCAGAATTAAACGAAAACCCTGAAAAATTGATTTTTCTTTCGAATCCTTTTTTTTTCTCGATATTCTTGTTTACTACTCAGTAAACCTCTATCAACAAGCTAAAAAGTGAATTTTTGCTTTGGGGAAGTTAAAATTAGACTAGACAAATAAAAAAAAGTTCATTTTCCTCCCTTGCTTGCATATGTATAGATAATTCAAATAGAGATATATACAGATCTATAGAGAGTCTTCCATTTTGTAGAAATTTGTAATGGAATAAAATTTTTTCTTTATTAATGACTATTATAAGACAAAAAGAATAATAAATCTAACAAGGGGATTATGATACATCTATTTTATTTTGAAAGATTAATAAGTCCATTTATTTAGTTTGGCGTTTCTTGTACCTATTTTTTTATTCTATTTCTATTAGGTTCTATTCTATATATTTCTATTAGGTTGTATATTAGTATTAGATATATATTTACTTAAAGATACTTAGTATAATTATATAATATATATAATAGAAATAATAAAAATACAAGATATTCTAAGATATCTTTAGAATTCAGAATATAACAATAACAGGTACAAATATTAAATTGAGGTACCCATTTTATGACAACTTTCAATAACTTACCCTCTATTTTTGTGCCTTTAGTAGGCCTAGTCTTTCCGGCAATTGCAATGGCTTCTTTATTTCTTCATATTCAAAAAAATAAGATTTTTTAGATCGGCTGAGACCTAATCGTATCACTCCTTTTTTTATTTTAAAAACTTCGATTCGATAAGACCCATTTGGTAGAATATTGTATAACACATAGATTCCTACAAACATAAATAAAAAAAAATCTTATGCATGTGTAAACGTAAATAAATTTGCGCTCTTTTGAAAAAATGAATCATCATCGGGCCGATGTATGAAATTCAAGTCAATCTATTTATTTGTATGTATATAGCTATAGGGGATCATATAAAGGAAGGAGATGTTATTATTTAAGATATAAACAATTCTATGAATTACTCCTAAGGTAAAGGTTCACAACAAAATAGTTGATGAGAGTTACTTTGAAAACAAAAAAAGGAAAGTCATATTTTCTCAATTCCAAAAAATTGTATAACTGGATCTAATATATATGAGTTGGCGATCAGAATCTATATGGATAGAATTTATAACGGGGTCTCGAAAAACAAGTAATTTCTGCTGGGCCTTTATCCTATTTTTAGGTTCATTAGGATTCTTATTGGTTGGAACTTCCAGTTATCTTGGTAGAAATGTTATATCGTTATTTCCGTCTCAGCAAATCATTTTTTTTCCACAAGGGATTGTGATGTCTTTCTATGGGATCGCAGGTCTCTTTATTAGTTGCTATTTGTGGTGCACTATTTTGTGGAATGTGGGTAGTGGTTATGATCTTTTCGACCGAAAAGAAGGAATAGTGCGTATTTTTCGTTGGGGATTTCCTGGAAAAAGTCGTCGCATCTTTTTACGATTCTTTATGAAAGATATTCAGTCCATCAGAATAGAAGTTAAAGAGGGTGTTTCTGCTCGGCGTGTCCTTTATATGGAAATTCGAGGTCAAGGGGCTATTCCTTTAATTCGTACTGATGAGAATTTTACTACACGAGAAATTGAGCAAAAAGCTGCTGAATTGGCTTACTTCTTGCGTGTACCAATTGAAGTATTTTGAAATGAATTCATTTTGAAAGACTAAATGCTTTGTCAGTAGGAAGAAAAAACTCAAGAATTTATTTCTTTTTTTTTTTGTCAATTGAATATTAATCTATTCTTTTATGCTCGTTTTTTTGATATATTTGATAGAAAAGAAAAGGAGTTTCTTCGTCTCGAAATTAGTATTGATCGAAAAAAGGGGGAATAACATCCTGGAAACCCAATTTTTTCTTGATTCAAGTTGGAAGTGTATTCTGAATCTATTTCTGTATTCTTTCTAGATTCAAAGCAAAGACTCAGTATTGAATCAACAGAAAAAGAGAAAATGGATTCATAGGCTCACTCCATTCTATTCGAATTAGAATAGAAACTCATGCTCGATAGAAATATTAGATCTAATAGAATCAACAAATGAGGTAGGTTCATTAACAATTCACAGATTCAAAATGGCAAAAAAGAAAGCATTCATTCCTTTTTTTTATTTTACATCTATAGTCTTTTTGCCCTGGTTGATCTCTCTCTGCTGTAATAAAAGTTTGAAAACTTGGATTACTAATTGGTGGAATACTAGACAATGCGAAACTTTTTTGAATGATATTCAAGAAAAAAGTATTCTAGAAAAATTCATACAATTAGAGGAACTATTCCAGCTCGATGAAATGATAAAGGAATACCCAGAAACCGATTTACAACAATTTCGTCTAGGAATCCACAAAGAAACGATCCAATTCATCAAGATACACAATGAGTATCGTATCCATACAATCTTGCACTTCTCGACAAATCTAATATCTTTCGTTATTCTAAGTGGTTATTCCTTTTGGGGTAAGGAAAAGCTTTTTATTCTGAATTCTTGGGTTCAAGAATTCCTATATAATTTAAGTGATACAATTAAAGCTTTTTCGATTCTTTTATTAACTGATTTATGTATCGGATTCCATTCGCCTCACGGTTGGGAACTAATGATTGGTTATATTTACAAAGATTTTGGGTTTGCTCATTACGAGCAAATTTTATCTGGTCTAGTTTCTACCTTTCCAGTCATTCTTGATACAATTTTTAAATATTGGATCTTTCGTTATTTAAATCGTGTATCTCCGTCACTTGTAGTGATTTATCATGCAATAAACGACTAAAAAATGATTCACTGATCCAATTTTAATCTTTCGTACCTTATACATCATAACCAAATCAAAGTCGTATTTACTTTACTCTTTTTACCCATGAGGGATTCCTTGTATATTTCAACACAAAAGATTTTTTTTCAGTAAATGTAAATAGCAGAATTGTGGCTAGGGAAGTATATTATCGACCTACCTAACTTTATTGTAGAAATTTTCGGGATAAATGATTGGACCATGCAAACTAGAAATACCTTTTCTTGGATAAGGGAAGAGATTACTCGCTCCATATCTGTCTCACTCATGATATATATAATAACTTGGGCATCCATTTCAAGTGCATATCCGATTTTTGCCCAGCAGAATTATGAAAATCCACGAGAGGCAACTGGGCGTATTGTATGTGCCAATTGCCATTTAGCTAATAAGCCCGTGGATATTGAGGTTCCACAAACGGTACTTCCTGATACTGTATTTGAAGCAGTTGTTAAAATTCCTTATGATATGCAACTAAAACAAGTTCTAGCTAATGGTAAAAAAGGAGCTTTGAATGTGGGAGCTGTTCTTATTTTACCGGAGGGATTTGAATTAGCCCCCCCCGATCGTATTTCACCCGAGATGAAAGAAAAGATAGGAAATCTTTCTTTTCAGAATTATCGCCCCAATCAAAAAAATATTCTTGTAATAGGTCCTGTTCCTGGTCAAAAATATAGTGAAATAACCTTTCCTATTCTTGCCCCAGACCCTGCTACTAATAAAGATGTTCACTTCTTAAAATATCCTATATACGTAGGTGGAAACAGGGGAAGGGGTCAGATTTATCCTGATGGTAGCAAAAGTAACAATACAGTTTATAATGCTACGGCAGGAGGGATAATAAGCAAAATTTTACGAAAAGAAAAAGGGGGATACGAAATAACCATAGTGGATGCATCGAATGGACGCGAAGTGATTGATATTATCCCTCGAGGCCTAGAACTTCTTGTTTCAGAGGGCGAATCCATTAAACTCGATCAACCATTAACGAGTAATCCTAATGTGGGTGGATTTGGTCAGGGGGATGCGGAAATAGTACTTCAAGATCCATTACGTGTCCAAGGCCTTTTGTTCTTCTTAGGATCGGTTGTTTTGGCACAAATCTTTTTGGTTCTTAAAAAGAAACAGTTTGAGAAGGTTCAATTATCCGAAATGAATTTTTAGATCTGTCTATTTAGCTTTATCAAATTCGTAAAAAAGAACAAAAAATTATGAAAAGCCTTTTGCCTCTCTTTATATTTGCTATTCCTTTTCGACCAGATGTCAGGAATTACTTGTATCATAGTCCTAATCCTAGTATGTATATTGAGAAGAATTCACTTTACCCCCCCCCTTTATTTATTTTGCAATAAAAATTTGAAAAATTGGAAGGGGTGTGATGTAACTCTGTCGTTATTGACCAATTGAAATTGATAGAATGTATCAATAATCAAGAGTTTTTTTTCTATTCGAATGGAAAAATTTGACTAGATACTAAAATAAGATAAGGAACGCACGCGCCGAAAAAAAGGGAACCATAAATCGGCGAAACAACAAGTTTTAGGGACTATAGGGAGTATTTTTTGTGCTAGTCTTCGACACAAGAAAAGGATGTCTAAAATTCCTTTTCTTGTGTCGATCTTGTTCTTCTTGATTCAATTCGTTAAAAATTACTATTCTTAGTTTACATATATATTACTGTTTCTATATATATAACGTTTTAATATATATATTAATTAATAGTAT